CTGTGCCGGTGCGCAAAGCAAGCACGCTTAGACTGCGATGTGCAATCTTTGGTCTGCCTATCATTGTCCATTAAGGGCTGACTCCGCTAGGCAAGAGGACCACTACTGGGATTATTCAACTACTAACTGATGACCAGGGGACTACTCTGCTTCTTCCACTACTGATATTGACCGACCTGTTGAGAGGATAGCAACAGGAGAAAGAAAAAAAAGAAGTCGAGTTAGGTTCTGTTCTAGTATGTAAGCATCTCTTTCCTCGGTCGATTCGTCTGCTCATTCAGCGTATGATTCTTATCCTACTTCCGATAAGTCTTATGAAACGAATTCGGCTGGAGATAGGCATTCGGATTCGTTACTTGGGGCTGATGAGGATGAGTTACTTCGGGCTCCTGAGGGTGAGGAATCCGTTGTTTCGGGATAAACTTGATATGTTAGTTCGGCCTCGGCTTCTTAGGATGATGCCTGTGCAATGTATGATCCATCGGATTCTTTTTATTCTATTCTCGGTGCGTTGTTCTTCAGCGAATGAAAGAAACCGCTGATTCCAAAGTTCCTTCATCAGATTTGGGTGCTTTTGAAAGAGCTGCTTCTGCGAATGACTCAACTGATACTACTCAAAAATTTCCCACATGGAAGGAAATGGGATTTTTGAGAAAAGGGGTTGGGAACCATCGAAGGACTAGCAACCTGACAGTCCTAAGCAACCTTGAACCAACAACGTTACATATACCATACTGCTATAGAAGACATGAGTACCAGTTAGACTACGGGACGCGTACACCCGAAATTGGTGAGCTACTTACTGCCCCTTAAGTCAAGAGAATAATAGTACTTTCAGCAAAGGATATCGTAACTATGGCGAATACGTTTTTCTTGCTTTCCACATACCCGGAATGCGAACTAAGCAAAAAAAATTTGAACTAATCCAGCCCAAGGCATGATCTTGGATTGAAGGTCTGGAATTGTGGACACAGGGCGGAGACATACCAGGCTTAATAACGACTAAAGACCATTGGACGACCGGGAAATAGCACTGAACAAGCAGCGGCTAAAAGCTTCTTCTACCCAGTCTTCTCCCATAGGCTCAGAAGAGGGTCAATACGATCCCTTTGAGAAAGAACAAAAAATTCAACTATCAGCGGGTGATTTCGACTTCGAAAGCCATGAGCCCCATTCACGAAAGCCTACAGAACAAACTTGCTACTTTTGATTAACTCGTCGCTACTTCTGACCCCTCTACGTACCCTTTCTTTCTCAATCTGACTCTTCCATGTACCCGACACTGATTCCCAAGCAGGGTGAGGAGAAGGAGGATCTTACAACTACATCATTTATTATTAAAACATCTTACAACACTTAATATTACAATGATGAGAATGACAGAATGTCTCTTCGCAAGGCCCCAAAGCCCCTATTACTACTCCTTTCGAACATTCCCCCAGGGCAGATGTCAGGTCAGCATTGAGCGATGGGATCAAGGAGATGAAAATCGGATGCTATAAAGGAAGATTCCGCGTATGCGGTTTGGCGAGTTGTCGAATGCGTGGTTCCCCGCGTATGTCGTTGACTCTCCCCGAGCACGTATGTGCTTGTGCTCCCTTAGAGAACTGGTTTTCTGAAAATCTCTGTAGCGAGGCACGCGCCAACTGAACGGGGAACGGTATACCACTAGTGCTAAGCTTGTTTGTTCTTCTTTAGTACAGGATTTTCCTTCTTAGGAACTTCACTGCACTTTCCTATCCACCCCGACATGCCGGAAGGGTCCTCCACGGGGTCAATAGCTAGAAAGCTCCTTCGGAATAGCAAGCAGCAGAAAGAGGGGTTGCTGGTTCGGGAAAGGAGTAGGGCCACGGTTAGCCAACTTATCCGGAAGCGGGTCAAGAAAGAGACAAAACTTGAGCGAGGAACGGGCTCCGCCCTAGTTTTTAAGGCAAAGTCTCACATGAAAGACAAAACTCAACATGAGACTCGAAACACAAAACTCGGCTAAAAAAGGATCAAAACCCGTCCTCCGGGAAAAGACAGCAAGAGATTGTGTAGAAAGGGGCTCGAAAGCTGAAGAAAGGAAACAGATTCGGGATAAACAGGTGCTGTTGTGGCCTAGGACTAAGATTCTTTCCTTCAAAGTTCTCACCAGCCAAATTTGAAGAAAAATTCCCAGATGTAGCGAACCTGAACATTGCTAATGCCACGTTATTGTATCCTTCTTCCCCACCCCTCTTTGGGCGAGGAGATCACTTAGCATTGGCCAATTCCCCCGCTCTAGCCCTGCCTGCTTCGGAAAATGCCTTGCTGGCGAACTATAAAGAAAGAGTATACTAGAGAATAGTACCTTTTCGGAGGCATAAGGCCGGTAAGTCCAGTGTGCTAAAAATAGGGCCGTTGATCAAGGGAATTTACATTGTGACTCCTAAAAGGAAGAGGGCCCCCTCTGGAGAATAGTCTTTTCTGTTCCAGTAAGAGCTGTTGGAGGACTCGCTAGTGAATCAGCTGTTAGGGGAATATCCGCAACCCGGCAATCGTAGCCAAAAGTCCCTGGGGCAGGAAGGGGATCCATTGAAAAAAAGTATTCTCTCTAGAGTTTAATAAGGGGGTCCCATAAAGCCTATTGGGCGGTCTTTCAAAGGGGCATAACGGCATAAAGCAAGGCAATCCGTCAAAGAACCTATTCTGGGCATCTACAATTTCATTGCCTTTCGCGGCTAGCTCACTAGCTGATAGAGATGGCACGGCTCCTCCTTCAGGAAGAGCTGCAAAGGCGAAGAGCGGATCTAATGGCCCTGGCCTAGTAGCTCGGGTCGGGCATGCATCCGCAGATGTCTCCTCCTTGCTTATTAGTCGAGTGCGAGTGAAGCCAGTCCAGTCCCTGCTGCAATTGATCCATCTTTTGAAAGCTATTCCTTTCCCCCAGAAGTGTTGATATGGGCCCAAAGGCCCAGGCAGAAGGAGGAGCTCCTCCGAACAACTTATCTTTCATTTCTTAATCCGAGGCTCCCCGACCGAGCATCAGGTTCAAAATATAGTAGAGAGAAGTGAACCGAGATCAGCTTCCACAGGCTGGGGTTCAGGGGCAAAGGAAAGGAGGATCCGTAACCATTGAAGGGGGAGGCCGGCCGCTACACCTCTGATTGATTCGGGAGGTTATGACATATCTTGCTAAGCCCAGGCGGATCTGGGTTGATTCCCATCTTTCAAAGGTGGAGAGGCTCCTTCTGAATCTACGGATTTTGAGGCTGGGACAAAAACTATAGTATAATTGTTATAACTCCTTATATTACCGTAGGTTTACAAGTAAAAAATTGTTATAACTCAGTAAATTACCGTAGGTAATTTAAGGTAAGCATCACAAGTAGACACTAGAGTAGATACTATGAATAGGAGGCTAACAAGGTTAGCTCATAAGTCAGTTGACGACAGATAAGGAAAGGGGGATTCTCTTTCAACTAGAGGAGCTGGCTAGAAACAAGGGTGTTATCCTTAGTCACCTTTATAGTCGTTGTGCAGTCGTAGTTGTTCTTTAGCTGTATAGCGAAGCAAGAAATTTAGCTAAAGGCGACAGGGAAGGGAAGGAGGGAATTTGAGTCGACAAAGGAGCTCACTTCTGGCTAGCTAAGGCTAGCGGTAGCAAAGTGTTCTCCTGCATCCATCTAGAAAGTCGTATTAGTTCATTAACCGCCCCACCCTATTAAGTCAGTTCGAAGCAAGGATTTCCGCTAGTAGCAGAAGGGATTCTCAGGTGAGAGGCATTCGTCTAGCTAAGAGTGAAGCGCTTTAGGTGGTTGTACGACACAGGTGTGGAAAGGAAATAGACCATCCTAAAATAAAAAAAGGTTTATCGGTGAGATTCGCTTTCCTAGTCTTTTTTGACTCTAACCTTAGCCTTTGCTTAGCTTATAATGTGGAGACTGTTTCTCCTAAGGCCTGCGCTACTACTACTGCACCTAGCATGATGGAAAGTGAGATGGCTTTACTATATGGTCGTAGTGCGTTGAGCCCTAGGGGGTCAAAGGCGGTTTCGGTAGGGCGAGAGCAATCTTTGATTACCTGTGCACAATGGAGTGAGTGCGGACAGAAATCGTATCCTATTTGCACCATTGGGCATGAGGTTGCCTGACGCACTACTTCTAAATGATGAGGCGAACAACACAGGTCCGGTCTCATCAGAAGTAGAGAGTGTGTTTGAGCCCACCATATCGTAAACCCTTGTAATAGACAGACTACTAAAATGAATCGTAGGTCTCTAACATAAGACTGAACAAAACTATCTGCCAAAGTAAAAGACTGAAAGTATCCCTTCTCATGGCATCTCCTAGACCTATGACTCGATCTGGAGATCGAAGTAGGGTTGCCCTATGACCTTTAATTGCATTTCGTAAGACTATGGCTTTAGCGGTCAAGGGTTTCTTAGTGACATAATCAAGGATCCATTCTCCTCCTTTTTGGTAGCCATGTCGGTATCCATACGTATGAGCACGAGCCTGTTCAAACCTTTCCTTAATAGATATGAGAATGATTGGTTTAGGTTGGGTTAGTAAAAAAAATAGAGACGATGATTTCATATCGATGAGTTTAGAGCTACTTTATCTTTGGAACGCTTTCCTTCCCTTCCCTCTAGTGGGGAAGCAAGCGTTCACTTATCATCCTGGTGATTCCCGGAAATGCGTCGGGAGTGGTGGTCCGGTTAGACCAACAGAAGTCATGGGATGATGACAACTAAACTCATAGGGCTAGTGTTGATTCATTCTGCTCACTAGCCTTAAATATATATGCTATTTTAGGATCTTCTAAGTAGAAGATGGATTCAATCGGAAGCTCCCTGCCTGGATATACATACTGCGATGCAAACCAAGAACGAACGGTCCAATCCGAGCGAGAGTTTCGGGTTTGGTGAGCGTCAAACACGCCGTCGCGTCGACTCCCAAAGTGTGGAAAATCGCCATCAATCGTGTAAGCGCCTGTGACGACGGGAACGGTCAACACGCTTCCCTTAACGGGTTCTT